TTTTTTGTTAGTTTAGCCAATTTATCATAAAAGGTAAAAGGGGGTAAAGGAAACATGTGTTGATTGTCCTCTAAATTTAGATTTTCTTCTTTGGTATGTAAAAAGGGAATCAATAAATCAATCAAATTCCGGGAGGCTTCGTGAAGTGCTTCTTTAGGAGTTAAACTTCCATTTGTCCATATTTCGAGAAATAGTATTTCTTTGTTACCATTTTCATAAGAATGAATACTATGATTCGCATTTCGAACAGGCATGAATACAGGATCTATAGGATAACTTCCATCTTGAAAGGTATTTGGCGCTTTTATAAGATATCCGCGATTCTTCTCTATTTGTAATCCAATAACCAACTCAATGGGTTCTGTCAAGCTAGCTATATGCTGTGTATTATCGACGATTTCTACATAAGGCGGTAAGATGATATCTTGAGCAGTTACATATCCAGGGCCTCTGACACAAATAGACGCCTCACAAGTTCCATAGAGATTACTTCTCAATACGATTTCTTTCAAATTCATTAAAATTTCATGTACTGATTCTTGAATACCCGTTATCGTAGAATATTCGTGTGATATTTTCTCAGATTTTGCGCGTGTGATACATGTTCCTTCGATTTCTCCAAGCAAAGCCCTTCGCATCGCAATGCCTATTGTGTCTGCTTGACCTTTCATAAGCGGAGACAGAATAAAGCGCCCATAAAAAAGACGCTTACTGTCTGCTGCTGATTCAACACACTTCCACTGTAGTGTCCGAGTAGATACTGTTATTTTCTCTCGAACCATAATAATATTATTTGATCAGATCATTGAATCATTTATTTCTCTTGTTTCTCTTACTATTCAAATATCTTCCTTTTTTATTTCTACACACGTCTTTTTTTCGGGGGTCTACAGCCATTATGTGGCATAGGGGTTACATCCCGTACGAAAGTTAATAGTATACCACTTCTGCGAATAGCTCGTAATGCTGCGTCTCTTCCGAGACCTGGACCTTTAATCATGACTTCTGCTCGTTGCATACCTTGATCTACTACTGCACGAATAGCATTTGCCGCTGCGGTTTGAGCAGCAAACGGTGTCCCTCTTCTTGTACCTCCGAAGCCACAAGTACCGGCAGAGGACCAAGAAACCACCCGCCCGCGTACATCTGTAACAGTCACAATGGTATTATTGAAACTTGCTTGAATATGAATAACCCCCTTTGGTATTTTACGTGTACTCTTACGTGAACCAATACGTCCACGTGAACCCCTTTTCGGTATAGCTTTTGCCATATTTTATGATCTCATAAATTTGAGTCAGAGATATATGGATATATCCATTTCATGTCAAAACAGATTCCCTATTTGTATATCAGGTCTTTAACGAGTTTGATTATCCTTGTCTTTGTTTATGTCTTGGGTTGGAACAAATTACTATAATTCGTCCCCGACGACGGATTAGTCGACATTTTTCACAAATTTTACGAACGGAAGCTCTTATTTTCATATTTGCCACTCCTTACTTTAATTTTGAATCCACTTTTTGGAAGAAAATAAGTTTCTTGAAATTTTCGATTTCGAATCGTATTCCTACGAAAGAAATGGTGAAGTTAAAAAACACCTAATCTTTCGAATCTTTGTTGCGGAGTCGATAAATTATACGACCTCTGGTTGAATCATAACGACTTACTTCAATTTTTACTCTATCTCCTGGCAGTATCCGTATAAAACTACGTCGGATCTTTCCTGAAACATAACCTAGAATCATATCTTCATTATCTAAACGAACCCGGAACATACCGTTGGGAAGCGATTCAGTAATTAAACCTTCATGAATCCATTTTTGTTCTTTCATTCCAGGTAAAACCCCCTTGAAGTATCAACTAGTGGAGGAAGAACCCTATTAGAGAACCCACCCCTTCTCTTTTCTTTTTCACAAAAAAGAAGTTTCATATCGGATATTAGAAAGATTACCATATATAACACAAAATTTCTCCGCCTATTCTTTCTAGTCGAGCCTCTCGGTCTGTCATTATACCTCGAGAAGTAGAAAGAATTACAACCCCCATCCCACCTAAAATTCTAGGAATTCTTTGATAGTTAGAATAGATTCGTAGACCCGGCCGACTTATCCGTTTTAAATTTAAAAGATTTCTATAAGTCCTTTTCCTATTCCTTCTATGTCGTAGGGTTAAAACCAAAAAATATTTGTTGTTCTCTCGATGTTTTCTCACATTTTCGAGAAAACCCTCTCGTAAAAGTATTTTAACAATACTTTGGCTGATATTAGTAGATGCTACTCGAACCACGCTTTTTCTATACATATCGGCATTTCGTATAGAAGTTATTATGTCAGCAATAGTATCACTACTCATGATTAATTAAAATTATTGGTGCCTCCAAATTTCGATATAATCAACATGTTTTTCTTTTTTTTTTTTTTACGTGTTTGTTTATAAATATTAATTTTGAAAGGTATATACGTGAGAGAAAATCTACTAAATGAATCTTAATCTATTTCTTTTAAATACCCTACTATAACCATATCGTGGTCTTATTTTATAATACCTCGGGAGCTAATGAAACTATTTTAGTAAAATTGAACTGTCTCAATTCTCGGGCAATCGCACCAAAAACTCGAGTTCCTTTTGGATTTCCTTCTTGATCAATCACAACTGCAGCATTGTCATCATATCGTATTATCATACCGTTGTCACGTTTAAGTTCTTTACAAGTACGGACAATTACAGCTCTGACCACTTCTGATCTTTCTAGAGGCATGTTTGGAACTGCGTCTTTGATCACAGCAACAATAACGTCACCAATATGAGCATATCGACGATTGCTAGCTCCTATGATTCGAATACACATCAATTCTCGAGCCCCGCTGTTATCTGCTACATTCAAATGGGTTTGAGGTTGAATCATATCATTTTTTTATCTGTTTTTTACAATACAAAGGTCGAAGAAAAAAAGAAATATTATTTGTCCAAAAAAAGAAACCTGCACCCACTATTTTTAAGTTTTTAAGTAAGGCCTATTTCTTTTTTATCCCAAAATGATAAATTGAGCTCGTATAGGCATTTTGGACGCTGCTATTGAAATAGCCCTTCTGGCTATAGTTTCTGTTACTCCACCCATTTCATAAAGGATTCGACCTGGTTTAACAACCGCTACCCAATATTCGGGAGAGCCTTTACCTGAACCCATACGTGTTTCTGCGGGTCTTACTGTAACCGGTTTATCTGGAAATATACGAACCCATATTTTTCCACCGCGACGTGCATTTCGTGTCATTGCTCGTCGACCTGCTTCTATTTGTCTAGATGTGATCCAAGCGGGTTCAAGTGCCTGAAGAGCGTATTTACCAAAACAAATAGTATTACCTCGATAAGATATTCCCTTCATTCTTCCTCTATGTTGTTTACGGAATCTGGTTCTTTTGGGGTTATAGTTGATGGTTTGTTTTGAATTCCATCTCTACTACAGAACCGGACGTGAGAGTTTCTTCTCATCCAGCTCCTCGCGAATAAAATAAATTCAAATTAAAGATTTTGAGTTCAATTTGAATTCTATTCAGATATAATATTATGCATAGATGTATTTATATTTAATTTTAATAACTGAATCATGGATTTCATTTAATCTAGATCAAATCTTATTAATTTGTATATCTTGATTTGTCTATTTTGTTTGTATATATATAATAATAATAATGAAATTAAATATATATATTAATAACTATTAATATTAATAACTAAACTATTTTTTCTTCTATTTATCGATATTAGAATGTTAAAAGGAATCTTTTTTTTGTTTTACTCTTTATCGTATTGGATTGACCCAAATTTAGCAATCCAAGAAAATAAAGTTTTCGCGGGCGAATATTTACTCTTTACATTTCTATTTCAGTTCTATCATTCGTTCATAACTTTTCCGAATAGATGAATTGGTCTCTGGTCGGTTCCGCCATCCCGATCAATGAATCATTCAAATTCATTTTCATAGAATCTTTTGAATTCACAGGTTCCGTCGTTCCCATCGCTTCTTATTTAATGGTTAGGTCTGAATTCTACAATGGAGCTATTAGTTCTTGAGTCAATATTCTTAGTCTTTATTGGCTCGAAGCTCTTTATTTTTTGTTCGATGAGCAGATCCATTTAATGATGAATCCGTATTGATGCTTTATTACACAGATTTTTTATGAGATGACTCATAGACCTTACATATTGGAATTATATATCATCAATATTTTCTTTCTTCCTCTCATCCTTCCATTTATCCATACCCTTTCTTTTTTTTATTATTAACAATTTAGAAGCAGATTTTTTAATAAATTAAAAAAGATTTCAGTTGCTACAACAATATGAACAATATATCATATCTTGACTGGTTCTTTGGATCCAGATAATACGAAGTGATGAGTTGGTTATTACTTCTATAGTTATTTGTTTATACTATGGGGCTGGTTTTTATACTAACCCTCAAAAAACCAACGAGTCACACACTAAGCATAGCAATTTTATCAAAAGATTAATTTAATTTTTATTAAACCCTATAGAATTATAATTTATAATTGTTCATTTTTTTTTATTGAACAGAAAAGAAGAAACGAATTTCTTTTGTTCCATTGCTGGATAGAATAAAAAGGGAAATAAGGTTTATTATTCCCCCTCGATAAATATCCAAATTTTGATGCCTAATACCCCATAGATTGTTCGAACTGTATAGGAACAATAATCAATTTTAGCTCGAATGGTTTGTAGTGGAACCCTACCTTCTCTGATCCATTCAACACGCGCAATTTCTTTTCCGTCGATACGTCCTGCAATTTGCACTTGAATTCCTTTTGTATCTGCTTGTTCAGTTAATTCTATAGCCTTTTTCATTGCTTTGCGAAAAGAAACTCTATTTTTTAATTGGCCGGCTATAAATTCTGCAAGAATATTAGGGTTTCCATAAGGCTTTTCAATTCGTGCGATAGCAATGTTAAGTTTTCTATTTACAGAATTAAATTCTT